AAGAAAAACAAAAATTGCGCTTTCATTATGGTCTTACAGAACAACAATTACTTAAATACGTTCGGATCGCCGGAAAAGCCAAAGGATCAACAGGTCAGGTTTTACTACAATTACTTGAAATGCGTTTAGATAACATCCTTTTTCGATTAGGTATGGCTTCGACTATTCCTCAAGCCCGCCAATTAGTTAACCACAGACATATTTTAGTTAATGGTCGTATAGTAGATATACCAAGTTATCGCTGCAAACCCCGAGATATTATTACAGTGAGGGATGAGCAAAAATCCAGGGCTCTGATTCAAAATTATCTTGATTCACCCCCCCGTGAGGAATTACCAAAACATTTGACTCTTCACCCATTCCAATATGAAGGATTAGTCAATCAAATAATAGATAGTAAATGGGTCGGTTTGAAAATAAACGAATTGCTAGTTGTAGAATATTACTCTCGTCAGACTTAACCCTAACTAAAATAACAAGGGTTCGGGCAATTTTGCCCCCTTAGTTTTGGCTTAAGTAAAGGGACCGGGGGTAAGTAAGGTAAGGGGTTTCATCTGGGGATTTTTCTCTTATTCATGTATCATAGATCGGTAGGGTATTTTCATTCCTTGTCGATTTTGTCCAGTATTTTTCGTACCACAGAAATTCGGGGTAGGGATAGATAATCTATATCAAAGAAAGGTCTAACTGTTGGAGTATCCATTCTTATTTGATGCATTGCAGTCAGTAACATTGGTGAATCAGTTGACGAGTACGGAAAGAGAGGGATTCGAACCCTCGGTAAACAAAAGTCTACATAGCAGTTCCAATGCTACGCCTTGAACCACTCGGCCATCTCTCCCACATAATGATTATGGCCCAAAAACCGAGTGAATAGTGAGTCATTCATATTATTTTGGATAGGTATGTACATTCAATTTTAACTCTAAAAATAGAAAACTTTTCATCAAAGAAAAATCCTTCCTCCGAGGCTGGGGATAAAGATAAATCCAAAAATTGTAAAATAAGGATATATATCTATTCATGTTTGCGAAGATGGTGTTTCCGCCCTTTCTAATATTTATACCGGATTAAATCACTCAATTGAAACGAATCCAATGATCGATATATTTTTTTTAGACTGTGTTTAATGGATACCTTTAAATCATGATTCTATTTAGTTTACACTATTATTCAATTTTCATAAAAATTATAAAATTCCTTTCCAGTTTTAGATTTTTCAACAACAACTCTTTACTCCAACTTCTTAACCCATAAATTTATTCCAAATTCATGAACCGCCCCCGGATTTTTTTTTATTGATTCCTGTCAAAAAGAAACAATTTGAGTAAAAGGTCTTTCTTTTTATTTTAATGAATCCGTTTTTATGTTATTTCGTACTGCACAATTCCTTTGTTTGTGGGATCGTTTTCTCACGAAAGGGAATTAAAATAAATTATAGAATTAATACACCTATGTCTAGATCTGGGATAAATGGAAATTTTATTGATAAAACCTTTTCAATTGTAGCCAATATCTTATTACGAATAATTCCGACAACTTCGGGAGAAAAAGAGGCATTCACCTATTACAGAGATGGTGCGATTTGATTATTTTTTTTTTATATTTTTACCGCTCTCAGTCTTAAGAGAAAGACAACATTATTCGGGATAGGAAGAAAAAAATTATGGAAATAAATCTACGCTTGTTGAAGGTGAAGTTTGTAAATAAAACAACGCCTTCTGTCGTGTATCCCCGATTAATGCAGCCTCAGATGCTTCAATTGTCGATTCTAGAGTATTGAGCGAAAGGTTACACCTATGGGTTAGGTCAACCCTACTCCACTAGTACCAATAGGGGGCATAGGGGAAGAAGCACTACTCCTAGGAATCAACACACGAAAACTTTGTTATAAATTATCCCTTTTCCTTATCAGGATCGGGACTAACAATGGTTGGGACAACAAACATCCATCTCGTTCGTATTTTGGATACCCGTATAACCATCGAAGACTGTTGAAGTGACTAATTCCTGCAAATTAAAGGGCGTTGAAGACAAAGAAATTGTTGGAGTAACTTTTTTTATCTAATACCAACATGCTTGATGTTAAGGAAAGATCTTCTACAAGAAGGTTGGCTAGAGATTTCTTGTAAAAACACCAGCCCCGCTTAGTTTATAATGAGAATATTTCAGTCTTTTTGATTCCATGTATTATTATCATTATGCACATAAAGGAGGAGCCGTATGAGATGAAAATCTCATGTACGGTTCTGAAACGGAGATTCTTTGAATCGAATGACGACCGTAACGGATGTCGGCTCAATCCGAAGGAAATTATGCGGAAGCTTTACAGAATTATTATGAAGCTATGCGACTAGAAATTGATCCTTATGATCGAAGTTATATACTCTATAACATAGGCCTTATCCACACAAGTAACGGGGAACATACGAAAGCTTTGGAATATTATTTTCGGGCCCTAGAGCGAAACCCATTCTTACCACAAGCTTTTAATAATATG